GGGGGGATTCGACCTCCTAGAGTTCAACTCCCGCTCTCAACCCATGAACAATATGAGTCCGAAGCTTCTTTCGTAACTCCCAGAATTTCTTCCTAGTGGCCCCGTTCCATGCCTCATTTCATAGGGAAGTCCAAAGTGGCTCTATTTCATTCTATTTCACTTCCTAGCACTTCCTATCATTTAATATCCATCCCTTTGGTCTTATTGACATAAGAGATGCCATTTATAGTCTATCTCTTTCTATATATGGAAAGTCAAGAAATTCTCATCGAAACATCGAGAAATTGTGCATATAGAAAACTCTAAAGAAAGAAAAAAAGAGACCCATGCCATGATTTTCAAATCTTTTCTACTTAGTAGTCTAAGTTTCTCGATGAGGATAATTAATTCGGTCGTTGTGGTCGGACTCTATTATGGATTTCTGACCACATTCTACATAGATCCCTCTTAGATCTTCTTTCTCCAATCTTGGGTTAGGGAAGAAGGAGATATTCGCGACTACTGGTGGTTTCATTATGGGGCAGCTCATGATCTTCATATCGATCTATTATCCACCTCCGCATCGATTCTTTCTTAGCTAAACGGGTGGAAGATCCATCCAATTTGGTTATATCATGAACTCGAAAAACGGATCTGAATGTGACTGAAATGCACGATCTTCACAGGTATCACTTTTCACGATACCTAATCCTAAAAGGTGGAATAGCGATTTTCGAACCATTTCCTATAAAAGAATGGTTTCCATTACTTTGAGAAATGGATTCTATATCAAAATGAAACTATAGCTATTGCATTAAAGAAGAAAAGAAACTAATAGAAGTCGAAGACGCGGAATGGTAGTGAATAGAGAAAAAGATTCTTCTGATTTTCTTGTTCCTGAAAATATTCTATCTATCTCCTAGACGCTGTAGAGAATTGAGAATTTTCATGTCTTTCAATTCTCGTACTCGTAATTGGAAAGTTACGGAAGGAGATCCATCATTTTGTAATGAAAACAACATAAAAAACTCTGGACAATTTCGAAATCAGACCAAGCGTCTTAATACATATGCAAAAAAATTCATTATTGGCCTACCATTGATTACAAGATTTAGCTTTTAAGAATCGCTATTGCTTTGATACGAATAATGGCAGTCGTTTCAGTATGTTAAGGATACAGATGTATCCAAAATTCATTTAGAGTTACTTAATAGCCTATTTCTTATACTATATCTCTCTCCCGTGAAATTCTCGAGCCAAAAGAGGGATACATATGCTGTGTTTCATTTTGCTAAATGATATCCATTAAATGGTGTATCAATTCGATAAATTGGATATAGCAATAAATAAATCAGCAAAATTCTTTTATTTTAGATCGAAGAAACATTTCTTCGATCTAAAATAAAAGAATGTACCCTTCTATCCAAATCCAATTTGCATCAATAAAATAAATCCAAATTATAGATTCCAGCAGTAGATGAATAATTGCAAATTTTTGTGTGTATGAGATTCGAATAACTTCAAAATAACTGACATAATTTTTTATTTTTCCTGATCAGAAAAATATATGAAAAAGAAAGGAGGTAGAAAAATTTTTTGATTTATGGTTAAAGAAGAAAAACACGAAAACAGGGGTTCTGTTGAATTTCAAGTATTCAGTTTCACCAATAAGATACGGAGACTTGCTTCACATTTGGAATTACACAAAAAAGATTTTTCATCGGAAAGAGGTCTACGAAGACTTTTGGGAAAACGTCAACGTTTGCTGGCTTATTTGGCAAAGAAAAATAGAGTACGTTATAAGAAATTAATAAGTCAGTTGGATATTCGGGAGAAGTAATTTAATCGTTCGAATTTTTTTCTTATTTTATTAGTAGTCTTCTTATTTTATTAGTAGTCTTATAGTAGTCTTAGATTTTGCCTTTTGATGAGCCTCGTTTTGAGGAATTCATGGAATAATGAATTAAGGAAGAAAAAAGAATATGAACAAGGATACATAACATAAAAAAAAGAATAGATAAGATGATATTCGCCCCCCTCCTACATATTTAATTTCTTCTCCTATACAAAAACCGGCAAGACCTACTCCATTGATAATTCCATCAATAACACCTTTATCAAAAAAATACGTTAGTTCAGCAAATCTTCTTATACCCAGGATAAAGAGCCTAGTATAGAAAACATCTATATAACCGCGATTATATGACCAGCTGTATACCGTTTTTTTTACTTGATCCAAAAAGTTCTTTTTGGGATTTCCTTTTATAAGGTAATTTTTCAAATACAAATTCTGAAAAAAAGAATAAGCGGATCCATAGCATATATATGCTATGAATAGCCCCAAAATAGCTATACTTACAGAAGAAATTGCATTAGTGAGAAATTCATATGAATTTAGAGAAAAATTCAAACTTTCTTCGAAAAGGCTTATTGAAGGGGTTAACCACTTTGATAATAGAGTTAACTCCGGTGTTCCATTATCCACTACTCCATTATCGAAATGGATTCCTATGGATCCAATGAACAAAGTAAAAAGCAGTAATATAAGAAGAGGAAATAGCATAGTATTTCCAGTTTCGCGAGGATAGACAAAAGTATTTTTTGCTCCAAAGGAAATACTAAAGAATCCTATCCTTTTTCTTGTATTACCAGAAATTGGGGGTATATTTTGTGAAAAAAAAGAAACTCCACTCTTCATTGTTGATAAAACAAAATCTCTATTGACTCCTTTGGGTATGCTTTTTCCCCATAAAGATATTGAATACAACGAACCTTCTTTAGTACTACTGTAATTTTTAAAATGAACACGCAAATACCCATCAAAAGTAAGTAAATATATTCGAAACATATAAAATGCAGTTAATCCTGCAGTAAAAGAAGCTATTATTCCAAAAAAAGGTGAATACAACCAACTATTACTAAGGATTTCATCTTTGGACCAGAAGCAAGCAAGAGGTGGAATACCACAAAGAGAAAGTGTACCCAATAAAAAAGTAGTTCTTGTAATAGGAACATATTTTTTTAAACCACCCATAAGAACCATATTCTGACTTTTATCTGGTGAATATCCAACAAGAGGTTCCATTGAATGAATAACAGACCCGGATCCCAAGAACAATAAAGCTTTCGAATAAGCATGAGTGATCAAATGGAATAAAGCTGCTTGATAAGAACCTATACCTAGAGCTAACATCATATAACCCAATTGAGACATTGTAGAATAGGCTAAGCTTCTTTTAATATCTCTCTGAGCAAGAGCTAAAGTCGCTCCTAAGAAAAGTGTTATTGTACCTACTAAGGAAATGAAACTCATTATCAAAGGTAGGGATATGAAAAGAGGAAGAAGTCGAGCTACAAGAAAAACCCCCGCAGCAACCATAGTTGCTGCGTGTATAAGAGCCGAAATGGGAGTGGGTCCTTCCATAGCATCGGGTAACCATACGTGAAGAGGGAATTGTGCAGATTTTGCAACTGCACCAAGAAATAATAAAAAAGCAAACAAAGTAGGAAGTAATGAATTAATCCCATTATTAGGAATCCAGTTATTAGCTATTTTGAACAAATCCCGAAACTCTAAACTACCTGTTATCCAAAAAAAACCTAAAATTCCTAATAACAAACCAAAATCCCCTACACGATTAGTTACAAAAGCTTTTTGACAAGCACTCGCTGCAATTGGTCGTGTAAACCAAAAGCCTATCAATAAATAGGAACACATTCCCACAAGTTCCCAAAAAAAATAAATTTGGATCAAATTGGAACTAGTAACCAATCCCAACATGGAAGTATTAAAAAAACTTATATAAACGAAAAATCTCAAATATCCTTCATCGTGAGACATATAATCGTCACTATAAATAAGAACCAAGATTCCTACAGTAGTAATTAGTATTAACATAATAGAAGTAAGAGGGTCGATCAAGTATCCAAATTCTAAGGAAAAATCATTATTGATGGTCCAAGACCATAGATATTGATAGATAGAACTCCCTTTTATTTGTTGAATAGACAAGTGAACTGAGAATACCAGAGCTATACTTAAGAGTAAAACACTAGGAAAAGCCCATATGCGACGAAGATTTTTTGTTGCTGTCGGAATAAGAAAAAGGCCCAACCCCATTGACATAATAACTGGAAGTGGGAGAAGAGGGATTACCCAGGCATATTGATATGTATGTTCCATAAGAAAAGAAATAGCAATTTTTAGTTGAAATTTATAGTTCTTTTTTTCTATAAAATTGTTTCCGATTCACCAAACCTATTCTTATTTCTTTCTGAATAAATTAAAAAATAAGAATAAGAAAAAATACAGGAATTTTAATTTTTTCCAAATTTGTCTCATTGAAATATTCAAAAAAGAAGAATGGGTTTAGTTGCTTAAATTCAAAAAGTTAATCAAAGAATTTCGTTATTTAGTTATTAGATAAAAAAAGATATTTATTAAAATACAAAAAAAGATTGAATCAGTTTACTTTCTATTCCTATTCTTTTTTTTTTTTTCGACTGGAATTCTATTCTTGAATATATTCCCAACTTAATTAACTATTTGAATTTTACCTTCGTTTTATCTCCCCATATTATATGAGGACTTATACCCATTTATATATGGAATATATTTGATATATAAATTGATTTAAATAGAAAACCTTTGTATATAATATATTTTTGTATATATTGTATATTATTAAAACAAAGTCTAAAATATATACGAAAAATACGCGAAAAACTCTTGTCTTATCCACATTAGACAAAATGAAGTAAAAAATAATTTCAAATTTCATTATCTTTCAGTATCTAAGTATAAATACTAAGAAAAAACAGAAAGAAGGATTGATTTGCGGCAATAGATGTCTTTCACATACAACTAGAAAAAACAAATTCCTCTTTTGAATGGCAGTTCCAAAAAAACGTACTTCGATGTCAAAAAAGCGTATTCGTAAAAATATTTGGAAGAAAAAAACTTATTTTTCCATAGTACAATCTTATTCCTTAGCAAAATCAAGATCATTTTTGAGCGGTAATGAGAAGCTAAAACCAAAAGGTTTTTCTGGGTAACAAACAAATAATCAGGGTTTGGAATAATCTGAATTGACCGATCTCAAAGAAATTCCAATTATTTAATATGAATGAATAATTTGGATTAATTAATGAATGTACTTTTATACGTCGAATTCCGGGGTACAATATTCTTAGAACTAATCCCTCTGTTATTCGGTTTTATAGAATAAAAGTTTTGCTATATTGTGTCCTCAGTATTCTTTTTTCTTATCAAAGAACTTTTGCTATTTGATAATAGAATCCTCCTATTTTTTTATGAGGATTCTAGTATCAAAAGTAGAGTATTCTTGCAATAGGATTTAGAATTTCTACCTATCTTATCCAAAATTCACAAATAAATTGGTTTAGGACAGGTAAATCGTATTAATAAGAGCATAAAGGCTTTGCCTTTATAAACTTTTCAAAAAAATTGTATTTAATGATTAAATTCTAATTTTCCTAAATTCTATGGATTCTCCCAATCTCGACGATTCGCGAGAAAATAACTATTATTGTTTTAAGTTAACTATTATTTCAAGTTAGCCGCCATGGTGAAATTGGTAGACACGCTGCTCTTAGGAAGCAGTGCTCAAGCATCTCGGTTCGAGTCCGAGTGGCGGCATTCTCGAAAAAGAATACAATAGATTAGAAAATGGATTCGGTTTGAAATTTCCAATTTTGTAATGGAACCTTCTCTTTATGCTATTTGCAACTTTAGAACATATACTAACTCATATCTCTTTCTCAACTATTTCAATTGTGATTACGATTCATTTGATAACCTTATTAGTTCGTGAACTTAGTGGATTACGTGATTCGGCAGAAAAGGGAATGATAGCTACTTTTTTCTCTCTAACAGGATTCTTAGTTTCTCGTTGGGTTTCCTCGGGACATTTTCCATTAAGTAATTTATATGAGTCATTGATCTTCCTTTCATGGGCTCTGTATATTCTTCATACTCTTCCTAAGATACAGAACTATAAAAATGATTTAAGCACAATAACTACGCCAAGTACTATTTTAACGCAAGGCTTTGCCACGTCAGGTCTTTTAACTGAAATGCATCAATCTACAATACTAGTACCTGCTCTCCAATCTCAGTGGTTAATGATGCATGTCAGTATGATGTTACTAAGCTATGCAACTCTTTTGTGCGGATCCTTATTATCCGCCGCTCTTCTAATCATTAGATTTCGAAAGAATTTCGATTTTTTTTCTAAAAAGAAAAATCAAAAATTACTTAAAACATTTTTATGTAGTGAGATTGAATATTTCTCTGCAAAAAGAAGTGCCTTAAAAAACACCTCTTTTCCTTCATTTCAAAATTATTACAAATATCAATTAACTGAGCGTTTGGATTCTTGGAGTTATCGTGTTATTAGTCTAGGGTTTACCCTTTTAACCATAGGCATTCTTTGTGGAGCAGTATGGGCTAATGAGGCGTGGGGATCCTATTGGAATTGGGATCCTAAGGAAACTTGGGCATTTATTACCTGGACCATATTTGCAATTTATTTACATAGTAGAACAAATGCAAATTGGAAGGGTACGAATTCTGCGTTTGTAGCTTCGATAGGATTTCTTATAATTTGGATCTGCTATTTTGGTATCAATCTTTTAGGAATAGGTTTACATAGTTATGGTTCATTTACACTACCATCTAAATGATTACATAACATAAAACATTCCTAAAATGAAAGTTTTTCCCATTTTTTTTGGATTTGGGAACCCCTTTGAAAAGACGTTCAAAGGGGTTCTCAAAAATGGGAAATAGATCTAATTATACTTTTTCCCATTTTTGAGAATTTTTTGGTTTTTCCGTTACGAAATATAGAGCGGACTAGTTAAAAAAAGAAAATCCTATTTAGGATAATAATTGGATAAGAGAGCCTCTACCCTGTCAACGGATAGCGAGAGAACAAAATCCGGATAAATACCAATTCCTATTACTGGTAAAAAGATACAGATTAAAAGAAAGAGTTCTCTTGGTCCAGAATCCACAAAATTTGCGTTTGGAACATGAAATAACTTATATCCATAAAACATCTGGCGTAACATGGATAATAAATAAATAGGAGTTAATATCATTCCAATTGCCATTACAAAAGTAATTAGCATTTTTGGCATTAACATAAATTTTGGACTAGTAATTAATCCAAAAAATACTACTAATTCCGCAACAAAACCGCTCATTCCTGGTAAGGCAAGAGAAGCCATTGAAAAGCTACTAAACATAGTAAACATTTTTGGCATTGGTATAGATATCCCTCCCAGTTCTTCGAGATAAACAAGACGCATTCTATCACAAGCCGTTCCTGCCAAGAAAAATAGTGTAGCACCTATAAATCCATGGGATAATATTTGTAAAATAGCTCCATTTAGTCCAATGTTGGTTATGGAACCGATTCCTATAATTATGAAACCCATATGAGATACGGAGGAGTAGGCTATTCTTTTTTTGAAATTTCGTTGACCAAGAGAGGTTGAAGCTGCATAGATTATTTGCACCGCTCCTATTATTACCAACCAGGGGGAAAATAGATAATGAGCATGAGGTAACAATTCCATATTGATCCGAATCAATCCGTATGCTCCCATCTTTAATAGGATTCCTGCCAAAAGCATACATGTACTGTAATGCGCCTCCCCGTGGGTATCTGGTAACCACGTATGTAGAGGTATAATTGGCAATTTGACAGCATAAGCAATAAGGAAGCCAAAATAAAGTAGTATTTCCAATGTTGCAGGGTATGATTGATTAATCAATTGTTCCAAGTCTAATCTTGGTTCGTTGGAACCATATAAGCCCATACCCAGAACTCCGATTAAGAAAAAAATGGAACCGCCGGCAGTATACAAAATAAACTTGGTAGCTGAATATAGACGCCTTTTCCCCCCCCACATGGATAAAAGTAAGTAAACAGGAATTAATTCTAACTCCCACATGATAAAAAAAAGTAAAAGGTCTCGTGAAGAAAATAATCCTATTTGACCGCTATACATTGCTAGCATCAGGAAATAGAATAATCGCGAATTCCGGGTAATTGGCCAAGCCGCTAAAGTAGCTAAAGTAGTGATAAATCCTGTCAATAAAATAGATCCTACTGAAAGTCCATCGATTCCCAATCTCCAGTGGAAATCAAAAACATCTATCCATTTATAATCCTCCTTTAATTGCATTAAGGGATCCTCTAATTGGAAATGATAACAGAATGCATACGTCATTAGAAGAAATTCTAATAAACAAATAGATATAGTATACCACCTAACGATTTTGTTTCCTTTATGGGGTAAAAAGAAAATTAATAAACCTGCAAATATCGGCAAAACAACAAGTATTGTTAACCAAGGAAAATAGCTCATGATAAAGTAATAAAGACAAGATACGTTTTGACCAGAAAAGCCCATGCTCGATTATTTTGAGCACAGGCTTCTTCGGTAAAGAGGAATCAAACGATTCAAGTGGAGTTTTTTGTAACGTATCAATAAGATAGAGCCATGCTGCGGGTTGTTTCAGGCCCTAAATAAACGCGGACACTTAAAAAATCTGTTGGGCAGGCGGATTCGCATCTCTTACAACCCACACAATCTTCGGTTCTCGGCGCGGAAGCAATTTGCTTGGCTTTACATCCATCCCAAGGTATCATTTCTAATACATCTGTTGGACAAGCTCGTACACATTGAGTGCATCCTATACATGTATCATAAATTTTTACAGAATGTGACATTGGATCTATAAATTTCCCTTTTCAACATAACAATTTTCGATCTGGTAAAAATGAAATTAGTACTATATTAAGTTATATGTATTGTAGACACCAGACGAAGCAATGGTTTATCCAAACTTTAATAAATAATGCAATATATTTTTTAATCTGTTTGTGAGAAAGCATGAAAAGAGCCAAGAGACTTGAATTTAAAGCTTCAACAGTCATAATTATATGAATTCTACATACTAATTCGAATTAGCTAAAAAATTGGCTACTATCTTTGCAATATAAATTATTGCAATTTGAATATTGCAATATCAATGAATTGCAAAAATGCAAAATTCAATAAGTGAAAAAGAATACTATGAAATAACCTACTTCAAAAAAGGGTATTCTCAAATAAAAATAAGAAAGGAAGACTCGAATTTTATTAATCTTAATGTTCCATATTATTATAGATGCGCCTTTGTTTAGAGAAATCTATGTCTAATTATTCAAAAAATTCGATTGATTGATACGAGTTGATTTCCTGTTACGATGGATGGAAGAAAGAATAGATAGTCCAATAGCAGCTTCAGCCGCCGCAAGGGCTATAACAAAAATTGCGAAAATGTCTCCTTTTAATTGGCGACTATCAAATAGGGCAGAAAATGTTACGAGATTTAGATTAATTGAATTCAGTATAAGTTCAAGACATATTAGAGCTCTAACCATGTTTCGGCTTGTAATCAATCCATAGATACCAATCGAAAATAAATAGACACTCAAAAAAAGTACATGCTCAAACATCATTAACCAACTCCTTATCAATCTCGATTCATTTCAATATGAGGACAAGAATTGAACCGATTTAATTAATTAGAATAGAACAATTACGCAACAAAAGAGAAAATAAAGTATTTGTTGTGTTGACAGTAGATGGATTTTACTAAATTAAAATTGTTTTATTCTTTAGTTTTTTTTTTAGATTTGAAAATTCTAAGAATTTATTATTGTCGAGCCATAGTAATTGCCCCTATTAAAGAAACTAGAAGAATTAGGGAAATGAGTTCAAAGGGAAGATAAAAATCGGTTGCTAAATGAATCCCAATTTGTTGAACATTATTTATGAGACCCTGTTCTACTATTTGGTTTGATCTTGTAGTCCAAAGAATTCCATACCACGAGGTATCTGGGATAGTAGTCATTAGTGAAAAAGGAATAGTTATAGAAACGAGTGAAGTAAACCCATCCCCAATAGTCCAATAATTCTTATCTTTAGACCATTCTGCGCCATTTACAAACATTACAGCAAATATGATCAAGACATTTATGGCTCCCACATAAATAAGCAGTTGTGCGACAGCTACAAAGTAGGAATTCAATAAAAAATAGAATAAGGATATACAAACAAGAACTAATCCCAGCGAAAAGGCAGAATAAATTGGGTTGGTAAGTAATACTACTCCTAGGCCCCCTAGTAGAAGAACAAATCCCCCAAATAGCACAAGAATCTCATGTATTGGTCCGGGTAAATCCATTATGGATAATAAGAAATTAATAGTATAAAATTTTTCATGAACTGACTAAAACTAAAAGATTCAAGGAAAGAAAAAGGTATTAGGATATTTATATAAAAATTGTATAGTTAGAAATCACATCACAAAATCTACTCTCATTTTAAATCATGAATAATTTGTAATAAGTGGTAGTTATTAATTTTTCTTTATAGTTAATAAAAAACTATTGGATTTTTCTAACAAAAAAATCCTAGTACCTAGTAATCAGTAATCGTTCTTGAATTCCAAGATTTTTCTTCGTCTATTTTACTTTGAGGCGAATTCCTAATTGTTTGAATTGTGTAATCCCCCATTATAGAGATTGGTAACCGACTCAAAGCAATTTGATTGTAATTCAATTCATGACGATCATAAGTAGAAAGTTCATATTCTTCAGTCATTGATAAACAGTTTGTCGGACAATATTCAACACAGTTACCACAAAATATACAAACTCCGAAATCAATACTATAATTAAGCAATTGTTTCTTTTTAATATCCTTTTCAAATCTCCAATCCACAAGGGGTAGATCTATTGGACATACACGAACACATACTTCACAAGCAATACATTTATCAAATTCAAAGTGTATTCGCCCGCGGAAACGCTCTGGTGTAATTGATTTTTCATAAGGATAGTGAATCGTTACAGGTAAACGATTTGTGTGGGATAAGGTAATTACGAAACCTTGACCAATGTATCTTGCAGCACGTATTGTTTGTTGACCATAACGAATGAACCCAGTTATCATAGGGAACATATTCTAAATATCTATGAAAAAGGTATGTTTCTTTCTCTTGTTTGAGAGAACGTTTGCGTTGAAGATATTCTTACTGTTATTGTATTATCTTATTTATAGTGAAACTAGTTGGGAAGAAGTTGTTAATAAGAGATTGCCCAGAGAAATAGGTAAAAGAAATTTCCATCCAAGATTTAATAACTGATCCATTCTCATTCGGGGTAAAGTCCATCTTATTGTGATAGAAATGAAGAGAAATAAAAAAGCTTTAGTTAATGTAATAAGGATACCCATTATCATTTCCAAAATTCCCCCAATTTTATTCATTTGGAAAAATCCAAAAAAGGATATATAGGGAATAGAAAAATTCCATCCACCTAAGTAGAGAACAGTTACAAATAAAGAGGAAACTAATAAATTTAGGTAAGAAGCAAGATAAAATAAACCATATTTAATACCGGAATATTCGGTTTGATAACCCGCTACTAATTCTTCCTCCGCTTCTGGTAAATCAAAGGGTAATCTTTCACATTCTGCCAAAGAAGAAATTAGAAAAACTAGAAAACCTATAGGCTGACGCCAAAGATTCCATCCAAAAAAACCATATTTTGACTGTGCTTCAACTATATCAACCGTACTTGAACTGTTAGATAATCATAGTCGATGGTAACATCACAGCCCCCACCGCTATTCCAAAACCGTACATGAAACCTTAGTTTCATACAGCTCCTCTATGATCAGAAAAAAGGATTATTTCTTTTCCATCTTATCCACCGCGTAGATAGAATTAGGTAAGAGAAAATTGATTGGAAAGTCCTAAATTAGACCAAAGCAATTCTGTCTGCTAAAAGCGCTTCCGAATTGATCTTATCCTTTATAAAATAAAATGACAGTTTTTTCTTATTCAGTAATAACTTAATATTGTAATAAAACACTCGTTATAACAATTAATAAATAAAAAGAATTGGATATTAGTTCACGAAGAATTCCATTCTGTATGAATAGAGAAAAAGAAAGAATAAATAAGGATCTTTTTTTGTATTGTATTCCATATCTTTTGTTCTATTCTTCTTTCCCGGGGAAGGGGATACTTAAAAAGAAAAAAAGAAATAAAGGGTTAATTCGTTCTTGATAGCTATTTCCTTAACAAGTGAATGGGAATATACTCTGGATCGGAATCCGAAGAAAGTACTACTTGATCATTTCCACCAATTTCAAGCCCTTATTATGATTCCTTTTAAGAAGAAGAATGTCTAATGATTTAGATTCTCTCATTACTAATCCTTTATGTACTTTAGTGTTCCTAATCCCTCACTAACTTTTTATAGATTTTTTTATATGGTTCTAAGTTCCAGTAATAACTAAAAATATTCTAGTAATGGAATTCCATATCGTAAATTCTTTATTCTTGCCCGCTTCAAGATATGATGACTAATCAAACAATCTCAATCTTGGGGTAAACAGTTTACACTGTTTATGTTTACTTCAATTTTTTCTTGTACGTAGGAAATGAGATTTTTGATTTTTACTACAAATTAATAAGTTGTTTTGTTTCACTCATATAGCTATCTAGTTTGACTTGCCGACCTGAATAAAGAATAAGAAAAGGAAGACCCGACCTGAATACAGAATAAGAAAAGGAAGATAAGTATTCAATGGATTTAAGAGGAAAATCTCCTTTTTTAACGAATCACACGTAGAGATATTGCTAGCACACAAAAAGTTAATGGTATTTCATAACTAATAGATTGAGCAGCCGCTCGTAGACCACCTGAAAAAGAATATTTATTATTTGAGCTATATCCTGCCATAAGAAGACCAATAGGAGCAATACTTGAAATGGCAATCCATAAAAAAACACCAATACTAAGATCAGCTAAAACAAAATGATATCCAAAAGGGATAACTAAAAAACTTAATAAAACAGATATGACTGCTATGGAGGGTCCAATGCTAAATAAAGGAATCTCTCCTCGGGATGGGAGGATATCCTCTTTAAAAATAAGCTTAGTTCCATCTGCTATAGCTTGAAGCAGTCCTAGGGGGCCAGCATATTCAGGACCAATACGTTGTTGTATCGATGCGGATATTTCTCTTTCTAACCACACAATTACAAGTACTTCTATTGTAATTCCCAGTAGGAGGGTCAAAATAGGTAGAATCCATATCAGTCCATAGACTTCTTTTAATAATTCCAATTTCGAAAAAGAATTGATAGTTTCTACCTCTACCCTATCTATTATCATTTCAACGATCAACTTCCCCCATAATGATATCTATACTACCTAATATCGTCATGATATCAGCCAATTTCATTTTTTTAACTAGCTGAGGAAGAATTTGTAAATTAATAAAACCGGGTGGACGTATTTTCCATCTCCAGGGGAAAAGACTGTCATCTCCTACCAGATAAATTCCTAATTCGCCTTTTGGAGCTTCTACTCTTACATAAAGCTCTTGCTTTGATAATTCAAAATTTGGAGAAGGTTTTTTGCCAAGAAATCTATATTCAAAATCATTCCATTCCGAATTCTTTGCTTTCTTAAAGCGTTGGGCTTCTAAATTCTCATAAGATCCTCCGGGAATTTTTTCTATAGCCTGTTGAATAATTTTAATGGATTCCTTCATTTCACCAATTCTTACTAAATAGCGAGCTAATGAATCTCCTTCTTTTTGCCATTGGACTTTCCAATCGAATTGATTATAAGACTCATAAGGATCAATTTTACGAAGATCCCATTGTATTCCAGAAGCTCGTAACATTGGTCCTGATAAGCCCCAATTTACAGCCTCTTCTCCGCTAATAAAACCTACCCCTTCAACTCGTTCTAAAAAAATGGGATTCTGTGTAATAAGTTGTTGATATTCAACAACTCCTCGTAAAAAATAATCACAGAAATCTAAACATTTGTCCGTCCATCCATAAGGTAGATCGGCAGCTACTCCGCCGATGCGAAAATAATTATGCATCATTCGCATACCTGTAGCAGCTTCAAATAGATCATATATCAATTCTCTCTCTCTAAAAATGTAGAAAAAAGGAGTCTGTGCGCCGAGATCCGCCATAAAAGGCCCAAGCCATAATAAATGAGAAGCTATACGGCTCAATTCTAACATAATTACCCGAATATAGCTGGCTCTTTGAGGTATTTTAATATTCTCTAATAATTCTGGTGCATTTACTGTTATTGCTTCTGTAAACATTGTAGCTAAATAATCCCACCGTGTTACATAAGGCAAATATTGTATAATAGTTCTGTTTTCGGCGATTTTTTCCATTCCTCTGTGTAAATAGCCTAATATGGGTTCACAATCAACAACATCTTCGCCATCGAGAGTAACGATCAGTCGAAGAACACCATGCATTGATGGGTGCTGAGGGCCCATATTGACTATCATTAGATCTTTTCTTGTAAACGGTAGACTCTTATTCTTTTTTCTTCCTTAATTCATTATTCCATGAATTCCTCAAAACGAGGCTCATCAAAAGGCAAAATCTAAGACTACTATAAGACTACTAATAAAATAAGAAGACTACTAATAAAATAAGAAAAAAATTCGAACGATTAAATTACTTCTCCCGAATATCCAACTGACTTATTAATTTCTTATAACGTACTCTATTTTTCTTTGCCAAATAAGCCAGCAAACGTTGACGTTTTCCCAAAAGTCTTCGTAGACCTCTTTCCGATGAAAAATCTTTTTTGTGTAATTCCAAATGTGAAGCAAGTCTCCGTATCTTATTGGTGAAACTGAATACTTGAAATTCAACAGAACCCCTGTTTTCGTGTTTTTCTTCTTTAACCATAAATCAAAAAATTTTTCTACCTCCTTTCTTTTTCATATATTTTTCTGATCAGGAAAAATAAAAAATTATGTCAGTTATTTTGAAGTTATTCGAATCTCATACACACAAAAATTTGCAATTATTCATCTACTGCTGGAATCTATAATTTGGATTTATTTTATTGATGCAAATTGGATTTGGATAGAAGG